GGTCACAAATTGGGAGAATTCGCACCTACTCTAACTTTCGTGAGACATGCAAGAAACGATAATAAATCTCGTCGTTAGTCGTTCTACGAACTACTAAGTATTCATGTTAAAAGTCTTATCTTAATAGTATTTATAATTAGTATTTAGACTTAAGAGTCTTTATCTTATAGTAAGATAGTAAGAAGTATACTAAAAATTACAAGGTAAAGACTTTTCTGACCCCCCATATCTTACAAGATATGGGGGTATTGCTACCTTAAAAAATTCATATCATATTCATATACATATAAATAAAAGTATTGCGGGGGAGAATTTTCTTTTATGATAAAGAACGAAAATTCGGATAGAGAAGCAAAAGTATTAGCTCAACATATATCTGTATGTATGTCTGTTTTCAAAGCACGAAGAGTAATTGATCAGATTCGCGGGCGTTCTTATGAAGAAACACTCATGATATTAGAACTAATGCCTTATAGAGCATCTTACCCAATTTTAAAATTAGTTTATTCTGCAGCAGCAAATGCTAGTCATAATATGGGTTTGAATGAAGCTGATTTATTTATTAGTAAAGCTGAAGTCAATGGAGGTGCTATTGTTAAAAAGTTAAGAACCCGAGCTCGAGGACGTACTTATCTAATAAAAAAAACCACTTGTCATATAAAGATTTTTTTAAAAGAAAAATATAAATTTTAGATTCATCTAAAATTTATATTTTTCTTTATTTATATTTATTATTATTATAATTATAATTTATAATTATATTATATTTTTTATATTTTTAGTATTTAGAATACAATTAAAAAAAAATATATGGATGGAAAAAGAGTAGAAAAATATGGGACAAAAAATAAATCCACTAGGTTTCAGACTTGGAACAACTCAAAGTCATCATTCTTTTTGGTTCGAACAACCAAAGGATTTTTCCATGGGTCTACAAGAAGATGAAAAAATACGGAATTGTATTAAGAACTATGTACAAAAAAAAAAGAGAATATCCTCAGGTTTTGAAGGAATTGCCCATATAGGGATTAAAAAAAGAATAGATTTGATTCAGGTCATAATATATATTGGATTTCAAAATTTATTAATAGAAGGACGAACACGGGGAGTCGAAGAATTACAGATGAATGTACAAAAAGAGTTTCATTCTGTAAACCGTAGACTCAACATTGCTATCACAAGAATTGAAAAGCCTTATGGACAACCTAATATTCTTGCAGAATATATAGCTTTACAATTAAAAAATAGAGTTTCTTTTCGAAAGGCAATTAAAAAAGCTATTGAATTAACTGAACAAACGGATACAAAAGGAATTCAAGTGCAAATTGCAGGGCGTATCGACGGAAAAGAGATTGCACGTGTCGAATGGATCAGAGAAGGTAGGGTTCCTTTACAAACAATTCGGGCTAAAATTGATCACTGCTCCCATACAATTAGAACTATCTATGGAGTCTTAGGCATAAAAATTTGGGTATTTGTAAACCAAGAATAAGAATAATGGACTTTTAGTTATCTCAACATTCTCCTGAGCAATAGAAAAAATTTATAAACTTTCTTATTTTTTTTTTTACCTTAATCAAATTAATAAAAGAAAAACAAACAATATTATAATTCTATAAGGTTGAATAAAAATTCGATTTACTCTTTAATTTAGGTTTTGTATAATTGCTATGCTTAGTGTGTGACTCGTTCGTTTTAGTTTTTTTAGAATTGAGATTGCAAAAAAAAAGATGACCCCAGTATAAACTTAGTAACTATCAAAAATAAAAAAACTAAAAACTAATAACCAACTTATTGCTTCGTATTGTAGAGATCCCAAGAACCAGTCACTATATGACTGAATCGATCATATAGTTGTAGCAACTGAAATTCTTTTACTAAAAAAAATTGAATTATGAATTGTGAAACAAAATAAAGGGGGATGCGGAAAAATGGAAGGATGAGAGAAAGAGAGAATAAAGATCTCGATGATATATGATTCCAATATGTATGGTTTATGAAAAATCACCCCATAAAAAAAGGCAGTGTGATAAAGCATCAACATTAATATATCAATATATTAAAACGAAATGAAATTGAAACTATGAAATAAATATAAATAAATATAAGAATAATCAATTCAATTCTAAATTTTTAAATAAATTAAATAAATAATAATAAATAATCTAATCAATATAAATCAATTTATATATAATATAGATATTATATATCTAATAAGCTAATAAGATAGATAAATAAATCATAAAATGATAAATAATAAGAAAAAAATAAGATATAAAAGGATATAAATAATAGAAAATAGAGGAATAATTGAATTGAGCTTCGGGTTAAGAAAACTGAGGAGATTGACTCGGAAACAAATAACCAATTTTGTTGGTAGCTCCATTGCAGAGTTCAGGCCTAAGCATTAATGGAGAAGCTATGGGAACGATGAAACCTGTGACTACATAGGATTTATTTGATTGAAAAATAATCAATCCTAATGATTTATTGGGTAGGATGGCGTAATGAACCAAGAATAAATGGATTTCTTCTGAATGGTCATGAAATGACCCTATAAATAAAGGAGAAAAGAGTCAATATTCGCCCGCGTACCCTTTTGTTTTATATTTTTGGATCTTATTAACCAAAGAGATACGACTTATTGTTTTATATTTATTTTCTTTATTATACTTTATTATATATTTATTGTTATTTATATTTATTTATTAATTTTTATTAATTTAAATTTTTATTTATATTTAATATTTTTTAATATTAAATTTTTTAATTTTTTTTTTTTTTTTTTGCATTTATTGGATTACTATTGGGATGATTCAATAGAGTTAAAGTTAAATACTTTAGAAAATTTTATAATTTATAAAATTAAAAGAAATAAGCATTATCTATAAACAAACACATCTAGTTATATATGCAGCTCCCTATGTAACAAACTCAATATACAATTCAATATCAAAATAAAGAATATATTAATATATTCTTTATTTTGATAGAATGAAATACGTGTGTATATGTAAAATTATTGAATAATTTAATTCGCGAGGAGCTGGATGAGAAGAAACTCTCATGTCCGGTTCTGCAGTAGAGATGGAATTCAGAAGCAACCATCAACTATGACCCCAAAAGAACTCGATTTCGTAAACAACATAGAGGTAGAATGAAGGGAATATCTTGCCGAGGCAATCATATTTGTTTCGGAAGATATGCTCTTCAGGCACTTGAACCTGCTTGGATCACAGCTAGACAAATAGAAGCAGGGCGAAGAGCAATGACACGATGTGCACGTCGTGGTGGAAAGATATGGGTACGTATCTTTCCCGACAAACCTGTTACAGTAAGACCCACGGAAACACGTATGGGTTCGGGGAAGGGATCCCCCGAATATTGGGTATCCGTTGTTAAACCGGACCAAATACTTTATGAAATGAGTGGAGTATCAGAAACTGTAGCTAAAGCAGCTATGAAAATAGCTGCATGCAAAATGCCTATACGAACTCAATTTGTTATTTCTATTTCAGGATCAGGATAGGTAAACAAAAGTAAGTAAAGGTGTATTGAGAATGAAAAAACACCCGAAGATTTATTTATCTCTGGACAGACAATATTTATTTTTTCCCTTTTCCCTTGCATTAAAATAAGAGATTAAAAAAAAATGATATGATTCAACCTCAGACCCTTTTAAATGTAGCGGATAACAGCGGAGCTCGAGAGTTGATGTGTATTCGAATCATAGGAACTGGTAATCAACGATATGCTCATATTGGCGATGTTATTGTTGCTGTAATCAAAGAAGCAGTGCCCAACATGTCTCTAGAAAGATCAGAAGTAATTAGAGCTGTGATTGTACGCACGTGTAAAGAACTCAAACGCGACAATGGCATGATAATACGATATGATGACAATGCAGCGGTTATCATTGATCAAGAAGGAAATCCAAAAGGAACTAGAATTTTTGGTGCGATTGCTCGGGAATTGAGACAGTTGAATTTTACTAAAATAGTTTCATTAGCACCCGAAGTGCTATAGTCTCCTAAATCAGACTAGTAGGTTAAAAGACTAGTAGGTTAAAATAGGACATACTATTTTTATATTTCTATTCTATCTATTCTATTATTATTATATTATTAATTATTATTATATTATTAAATTATAAAAATATAAAATTAAAATATATTATAAAATTATAAAATATATTTTATAAATAAAAAAACAAATATTATAATTTAATTATACTATTTCATAGTATATTCCTATTTCTATCCTATTTCTAGTTGTATCATAGTTATAGATATAGAATAGAATATATAAATTCTAGAATTCGAATATCTGAAATAGATCCGATTAGTAGATCGTGTCTCATGCATATACTTTTAATTAAAAAAAAAATTATAATTTAATATTTAATAATAATAAAATTTAAATAAAAAAGAAAAAAATTAAAATAAAACAAAAAAACATGTTGATTATAGCAAAATGAGGAGGCACCGATAATTATAGTTCGTCATGGGTAGGGACATTATTTCCGATATAATAACTTCTATAAGAAATGCTGACATGGATAAAAAGGGAAGGGTTCAAATAGCATCTACTAATACCACTAAAAATATTGTGAAAATACTTTTACGAGAAGGTTTTATTGAAAACGTTCGAAAACATCAAGAAAGTAAAAAAAAATTCTTGGTTTTAACCTTATGGCATAGAAAGACTAGGAAAGGGAATAAAATAATTTTAAAGCGTATCAGCCGACCCGGTCTACGAATCTATTCCAACTATCAACGAATTCCTAAGATTTTAGGCGGAATGGGGATTGTAATTCTTTCTACTTCTAGAGGTATAATGACAGATCGAGAAGCTCGACTAGAAAAAATTGGAGGAGAGATTTTGTGTTATATATGGTGATTCTCCTGCGGTACCTTAATACTCTCTCGAACTTACTATCTCTAAAATAGAGAGGAGAAGTGAATTATAGAACTCTTCCTATAGTAGTTGATACTTAAAAGGGGTTATATGGAATGAAAGAACAAAAATTGATTCATGAGGGTTTAATTACTGAATCACTTCCCAACGGTATGTTTCGAGTTCGGTTAGATAATCAAGATCTAATTCTAGGTTATATTTCAGGTAGAATCCGGCGAAGTTTTATACGTATACTACCCGGAGATAGAGTAAAAATCGAAATGAGTCGTTATGATTCAACCAGGGGACGCATAATTTATAGACTTCGAAAAAAAGATTCGAACGATTAGATCATTCTTTTAAACATCTCTCTCGTAGGGGTATAATTTTAAATTAAAAATTAAATAAACTGATTAAAAAAAAAAAAATAGATTCAGAATGAAGGTAAGGAATAAAAAATATGAAAATAAAGGCTTCTGTTCGTAAAATTTGTGAAAAATGTCGCCTGATCCGTAGGCGTGGGCGAATTATAGTAATTTGTTCCAATCCGAGACATAAACAGAGACAGGGATAATTTTTCTCAAGTTCTAAATAAAGAACTTTCTAAAAGAAAAACCCATGTACATGTAAAAAGAAAGAAAAAGGATCCGTTTTCATATAAAATGGATATTCCCGTATCTTTCTGTATATTTCTGATTCTTCCTTATTTTTTTTATTCTTATGAATATGAGATAATAAAATATGACAAAACCTATAGCAAAAATTGGTTTACGTAAGAATGCACGTATTGGTTCACATAAGAATGAACGTAGAATACCGAAAGGAGTTATTCATGTTCAAGCGAGTTTCAACAATACTATTGTAACTGTTACAGACGTACGAGGTCGGGTAGTTTCTTGGGCTTCCGCGGGGACTTCTGGATTCAAAGGCACAAGAAAAGTAACACCTTATGCTGCTCAAGCAGCAGCACTAAATGCTATTCGTACAGTAGTGGATCAGGGTCTGCAACGAGCAGAAGTTATGATAAAGGGTCCAGGTCTCGGAAGAGATGCGGCATTACGAGCCATTCGTAGAAGCGGGATACTATTAAGTTTCGTACGTGATGTAACACCCATGCCACATAATGGATGTCGCCCCCCTAAAAAAAGACGTGTGTAGAAATAAGAATTCAAGAGATTCCAAGAGAAATAAATAATTCAATGATCCGATACAATAATCATAAAATAAATAAAATAAAAATAATAGTATGGTTCGAGAAGAAGTAGCAGGATCCACTCGAACACTACAGTGGAAATGTGTTGAATCAAGAGTAGACAGCAAGCACCTTTATTATGGTCGTTTCGTTCTGTCCCCGCTTATGAAAGGTCAAGCCGACACCGTAGGTATTGCCATGCGAAGGGCTTTACTTGGAGAAATAGAAGGAACATTTATCACACGTGCAACATCTGAGAATGTGCTGCACGAATATTCTACGATAGTAGGTATTGAAGAATCAGTGCATGATATTTTAATAAATTTGAAAGAAATTGTATTGAAAAGTAATCTCTATGGAGTTAGGGACGCATCCATTTGCGTCAGAGGTCCAAAATACATAACCGCTCAAGATATCATCTCACCACCTTCTGTAAAAATAGTTGACACGACACAGCATATAGCTAACCTGACAGAACCAATTGATTTGTGTATTGAATTACAAATCAAGAGAGATCGCGGATATCGTATGAAATCTACAAACGAATCTCACGATGGAAGTTATCCTATAGATACTGTATCCATGCCTGTTCGAAATGCGAATCATAGTATTCATTCTTACGGGGATGGGAATGAAAAACAAGAGATACTCTTTCTAGAAGTATGGACAAATGGAAGTTTAACTCCTAAAGAAGCACTTTATGAAGCTTCTCGTAATTTGATTGATTTATTGATTCCCTTTCTACATGCAGAAAAAGAGGACATGAATTTCGAGGAAAATGAAAACAGATTGAATCTACCCCTTTTTTCCTTTCAAGACAGATTCACTAATTTCAAGAAAAACAAAAAACTAATTCCATTGACATGTATTTTTATTGACCAATCAGAATTGTCTTCCAGGGCCTATAATTGTCTCAAAAGGTCCAATATACATACATTATTGGACCTTTTGAGTCATAGTCAAGAGGATCTTATGAAAATGGAATATTTTCGTATAAAAGATGTAAAACAGATATTGGGCACTCTACAGAAACATTTTTCAATCAATTTACATAATAAAAAGTGTTAATTTAAAATCTGTTGGAATTAAAAAAATTTTTAGTTTTTATAAAGAAAAAAGAATAGAATGAGTTTTGAATCTACGGTACGATCCATATATTTGGATATATGGATCATAATAAGATTATAAGATTGATTCATGTATCTAGGGAAGATCCAGAAACGGATCCTCCTTAGATACCTATGTCGTGGCATTTCACGGGTTAATCAATTTTTAAAAGACCTAAAGTTAGGGATTTCTCAATAGGCAATGTTGCTCCAATACCTAACCAAATAGCTACTGCAGTACCGATCAAAAAGACTGTTGTAGCTACTGGACGACGAAATGGATTTTGGAATTTATTGACATTCTCAAAAAAGGGTACTGTCAATAATCCTATTGGTACTGAAACCATTAAAAGAACACCCAATAACTTATTTGGTACTGTGCGAAGTATTTGAAATACGGGAAAGAAGTACCATTCGGGTAATATTTCCAACGGAGTTGCAAATGGATCTGCCGGTTCACCAATCATTGACGGCTCTAGAACTGCTAAACCCACATTACATGCAATAGTGCCTAGAATTACTACTGGAAAAATATATAAAAGATCATTGGGCCATGCGGGTTCTCCATAATAATTATGCCCCATCCCCTTAGCCAATTTAGCTCTTAATACAGGATCATTCAAATCAGGTTTCTTTGTTATTTGGATAGGTGAATTCTTAAGGATCCATCCCCCAAAAGAACCGGACATGATAATTTTTTATCATCCGGCTCGAGCACCACAAGAATCAAAAGAATGACAGAAATAGATCCATAGAACATAAATGGGTCCATAGAGAATCCATATTTCATATCATACATATCTACATCTACATAGATAATGTAGAATGACTCTATGTAAGAAAAGATTTATGAAATTCCATTTCCCCGAGTTGCAACGATTCTTTGCTCATTGCAAAGAATTCAGTTCTGGCAAGGAAATGCTCAATATCCAAGTAAGCTTACAAATTGGATCATGATCAAGTGCTTTTTGGATTATCTCATGTCTTTTGTTTGCTATTTATCCCCACAAAATCTCGATTTTATTACATACAACAATACAAAGTTTTTACTTTTTATTAATAAAGTCTAGCCTCTGTTCTTCCTTAGATCCCTTATTTAACTCCGATAGTATCATATATCAGGGTCGATGCAAAGGAAATGAATGCATCTCCATACTATAATTAGATTACTATCAAATCAAATTACTCAAATAAAATAAATACTATCTATCTGCTATCTAATATCTATTATTACTAATAATTTATAAATTACTAAATTACTAATAATTAATAATTATAAAAAAAAATTATTTTATTTATTATAATATAAATATAATATAATATATAATAATAAATAAATAAAACAAAGTGGAATAGATGGAACATTGGATCATGCCACATCACTTATTCTAGGGATCTTACGGAGCCTGTTCATGCATAACATGATTCGGGTATGATCATAGAATAGATTCTCCTCAAGCGAACCGGCCTATCCTATGCTACATTAGGGGGATTGACGTGATGGTTGGATGCGGAGACACGTTAGGTTGTGAATTCCAACGTGGCGGAGAAAATCATATATCCACATGGACCAATCAATAGTTCAAGTCACACACTCCCATAATCCATCCTCTTTTAGTAAAATATACTTCAACTATTCATAACAATACAATACTTCAGAGTTGAAGAGAAGTATCCAAATAACATGCCTTATTTTTTTTTTTTCAATAATCCATATTTGTTTTGTAGCAATGAGATATTTTTGCTCCTCCCCGATATGATAAATTACAAATATATATGATCCACCTTTTCTATAAAGGACCCGAAATGCCTTGCTTACGTATCATTGAGAAGTGCATTAACATAAATACGGCAGTAAGAAGAGGTAATACAAAAGTATGTAAACTATAAAAACGAGTCAAAGTAGATTGGCCCACACTAGCGCTTCCACGTAATAATTCTACCAAGGGCGATCCTATTATAGGAATAGCTTCAGGCACGCCTGTTACGATTTTTACTGCCCAATAGCCAATTTGGTCCCGAGGTAAGGAATAACCAGTTACGCCAAAAGATGCGGTCAATACAGCCAGAACCACCCCTGTAACCCAAGTTAATTCGCGGGGTTTTTTAAACCCACCCGTAAGATACACACGAAATACGTGCAAAATCATCATTAGAACCATCATACTTGCTGACCATCGATGAACTGATCGAATTAACCAACCAAAATTGGCCTCAGTCATTATGTATTGAACAGAGGAAAAAGCCTCTGTAACAGTTGGACGATAGTAAAAAGTCATAGCAAAACCCGTAGCCACTTGTACTAAAAAACAAGTAAGCGTAATACCGCCTAGACAATAAAATATGTTGACATGAGGAGGAACATATTTACTAGTTATATCATCTGCAATCGCTTGAATCTCGAGACGTTCCTCGAACCAATCATATACTTTATTGAGATAGGTAACCCAAGAAGGACTCCCCCCCTGAGAGCCGCATATGAGAATTTCATCTCGTACAGCTCAAGGCGAAACACACAAATACTGGTTTCAACGGATATGGAAAAGATACGAAGTAAGAATAAGAAAAATCCGGAATCTCTTCTTTGTGATGATAATGCCAAGAAATATAATCTCAAGTTGGCTCATCCATCTTTCTTTATGTCAATTAGGCCTCTTGAATCTTCTCTTCCCTATCCTTTTTTTTTGACTTTATTTGATAGGAATTCTCTTGTTGAGACCCTATGAATCAATTGAAACCTCAGATTCATACTAGAACCACGATGATTTAAGAAAGCAAAAGCTAAACTCAAAGTTTCTCTGAGTAAAAACCATTTGATCATCACTTATTCAATGAATGTAATGACTCAATAAAATCTATAATCTATATCTATAGCTGTAGAAAGATTTTTCTTTTGGTCAAAACAAAACTGAGGGAAAAAATTGTTTGATTTTGAAAAGGCCTATTTCCATCCGCTTGCGAGGTCTGAATAATAGGTATGAATCATAGTTCAAATATTTCTTTTATTGATCTATTCTATATAGTCCGTGCTCCAGAGACTAGAATAAATATCTGACGAAGTAGAATCATCTTGATATAGATGACAGGTCCATTCTATGTATTATCAATAGGATCAATTATAACAAGTCACACGCTCATATTCCGGAAATTAAATATCGAAACAAATAAATTTCACGATCGAACTACCAGAATGGTCTATAAATACTTCAACTTAAGCAATCTTAAGTTGAAGTATTAAGTAAGTCTAAGTAAAATAATCCTTTTTGATTGAAAAATTAGGGTTCCCTGTTTTGTTTTTATAAACTAATTAATTGAAATTCCGTCCAGTAAAATGGAAGAATTATAAATTTCCAAAATAATAGATAGAAATATTGCAAATAGAGCCATTGCAACCCCCATAAGTGGCGTAGTCCCCCATCCTGGAGCTACTTTTCCATATTCCGAATTCAATGGTTTCAATAAACTCCCTACGTTAGTTCGTCTTGACCCAGATCTAGAACTACTCTCAACGGTTTTTGTAGCCATAAATCCTCTTTCATCATGGGTTGAAATCTGTTGACTTTGTATAGCATTCCGTTGTAGTTGTAAATAAACGACATTGTGGTGATCATTGTGATCTTGAAATTATCGAAAAATGGAAACAGCAACCCTAGTCGCCATCTCCATATCCGGTTTACTTGTAAGCTTTACTGGGTACGCCTTATATACCGCTTTTGGGCAACCCTCTCAAAAATTAAGAGATCCCTTCGAAGAACATGGGGACTAGTGGAAGTAACGAGCCCCCCCATATTAATATGGGGGGGCTCGTTACTTCCATGGAGATAATGAAAAATCATTTCATTTTTTTAGTTGGAACTTTAGGTGGTTCTCGAAAAAAGATAGCGAAAAATATTATTCCTAAAGTCGAAACTAACAGGAATGTATAAACCAATGCTTCCATAGATTCGATCGTGGTTTAAAATTATAGCTTCCACACCTATTCATTTTGGGTCATTTACCAAAAAAAATTATAAATTTAAATTTATAATTTGCTATTACTATATACTATAATACTATATACTATAAATAAATATAAATTATATAAATTATAAATCATAGTATAATACTTACTATATACTAAATCCTAAATCATAGTATAATACTTACTATATACTATATTTATATATTATTATTATTATAATATTAATTATTAATATTTTTATTATTTATTATTATAATAAAATAATAAAAAAAAAAATACTAAACTAAATAGGCAAGGGAATCTTGTATCAGACTACTTGTCTCCTTGTAGTTGGATCTCCAAGTTTTTGGAATGCTCCAAATTCCACTTGAGCATCCAAATCTGGATCAATACCGGCAAAAACATCTCTAAACAGGGTTCTGGCGCCGTGCCAAATGTGTCCGAAAAAGAAGAGCAAAGCAAATGTAGCATGCCCAAAAGTGAACCAACCCCTCGGACTGCTACGAAAAACACCATCGGATTTCAAAGTAGCACGGTCTAATTCAAAAATTTCACCTAATTGGGCACATCTAGCATATTTTTTCACAGTAGCAGGATCACTATAACTAACTCCATTGAGTTCGCCACCATAGAATTCAACAGTTACCCCTACTTGTTCAACACTATACTTTGATTCTGCCCTTCTAAAAGGAACATCGGCCCTCACAATTCCGTCTCCATCTACCAAAACTACCGGAAATGTTTCAAAAAAGGTAGGCATACGACGTACAAAGAGTTCGCGCCCTTCTTTATCTCTAAATATGGGGTGCCCTAACCACCCAACAGCTATTCCATCCCCGTTGTCCATTGAACCTGCTCTGAATAATCCCCCTTTTGCCGGATTATTACCAATGTAATCGTAAAAAGCTAATTTTTCGGGAATTTTGGACCAAGCTTCTGATAAGCTCAGATTCTCGGCTAGTCCGGCCCCAACTCTTCGATATATTTCTTGCTGGAAGTATCCCTGATCCCACTGATAACGAGTGGGGCCAAATAATTCGATTGGGGTAGTTGCTGAACCATACCACATAGTTCCAGCAACAACGAAAGCTGCAAAAAAAACAGCAGCAATACTACTGGAAAGCACAGTTTCAATATTACCCATGCGTAATCCTTTGTATAGACGTTGAGGAGGGCGGACACTAAGATGGAATAGACCCGCTAATATGCCCAATGTACCTGCTGCAATATGATGAGAAGCTATTCCCCCCGGAACAAAAGGATCAAAACCTTCCGCACCCCACGCTGGATTTACAGATTGTACTTTTCCAGTTAGTCCATAAGGATCAGACACCCATATTCCAGGACCATATAAGCCTGTTACATGAAATGCGCCAAAGCCAAAGCAAGCGACTCCTGAGAGAAATAAATGAATTCCAAAGATCTTGGGCAAATCTAAAGAGGGTTTTCCCGTACGTTCATCGGAGAATATCTCTAGGTCCCAATACACCCAATGCCAAATAGCTGCCAAGAAGCACAAGCCAGAAAACACAATATGTGCCCCTGCCACGCCTTCATAACTCCAAATGCCCGGATTCGTTATAGTTCCTCCTGAGATACTCCAACCCCCCCACGAATTGGTTATTCCTAAACGAGTCATGAAGGGTATAACGAACATGCCTTGTCTCCACATTGGATCAAGAACAGGGTCAGAGGGATCAAAAACTGCTAATTCATATAGAGCCATCGAGCCGGCCCAACCAGAAACTAGAGCTGTATGCATTATATGGACAGAAAGCAATCGACCGGGATCATTCAATACGACAGTATGAACACGATACCAAGGCAAACCCATGTAAATACTCCTAAATAAACAGACATTATGTAACTTTATCACATTGTAAAAGACTAGACCGTGTACTTCACCTGTTCAGTAGAACAGGTATTGATATTTATTTGTATTCCCTTATTTTATCTTCAATGAAATAGAAATATAAGGGAACAATTCTGTTTATATTTAATAGTAACAAAGAGAAACAGATCTTATTCTGTACCCGATAAGTACCAATACGCAATGGGAATATTTTTTTTTTTTGGAAAGAATGCATAAATACTTGATTTATCTTTATCATTTGAAATCATTGGAACAATCGTCCGATCCGATCGATCCGTTAGTTCCAATTTTTATTTATTCATTCTGTCTTCCTCTATGAGACTTACAGTCTATATATTCTATATATAAAGTCTATATCTATATCTATATTACTATATCTATATTCTAATCATTATAATCTATTGGTACTATCTATCATAGTTCTATCATAGTATCTATCATAGTATATGTATATATATATACTATATTTATTATATTTATTATTTAAATTTTTTATATTTTATAAAAATTTAATAATTTAAGAATAAGTTTAAGAATAAGAAATAAAGAAAAAAAAAAAAATGATGAAGACAATAAAGCCATTGTTTTGTTACGTTTCCATATTAAAGTAAAGTATAGTACTTCATTTTTTTCTTTATTTTAATGCCCATTGGTGTTCCAAAAGTGCCTTTTCGGAGTCCTGGAGAGGAAGATGCTGTTTGGGTTGACATATAGTGCGACTTGTTAGACATATTGGTCATATGGGATTTCCCCGTTATCTCCCCCGATCGAGTATTCTCTGTTTCGCCCAATCCATATATATTCAATTCAATATTGTATTGATTGAACCATCAAAAATTCGGAGCGTGAAGCACAATTAGATCAATTCCTATTGGGGATCAATATTATCAATTATTCTAATTGATGGTTTACTTGGACTGATAATCCAGGCTCCGTTCATAGAATACCAAATTTGGAATAGTAAAAGTAAAGTAATAGAATGGGAGTGTAAATGTAGTAATGTAGTAATGTAGTAATATAAATAAATATAAATATTAATGTAAATGTAGTAATATTAAATTTAAAATTAAATTTAAATAAATAAAATAATAAATAATATAAATATAATTATAAATTATAATAATACTATACAATACATATATAATACATATATAATACGATACGATATGATTACACGATATGATTATCGCTTGTATCATAGGATATTCTTAGAATTACTATAGAGATAATCTCAAAAGGTAGAATCTCAAACTGCCTACCAAGTACTATGATGAATACATAGAATAGTTTGGGGAAAGGCATGAAATGAATTAAAAAAAAAGAAGTGGTACTGAAAAAATTTGCCCTATATGCGCAAATAGAATTCGGGCAAATCTTCCCCCGGAGTAGAATAAGAACCTAAAATAATTGAAAGGACCCATTCAGGAACAAGAAAATTACATCGTGATTTGAATTTCGATGAAACAATACATCAATGAGAAGTTAGTTCAATAAGTTAAGAATTTTTTTTTTTTTTTTTTTTTTTTTTTTATTTTATACATTATAGAATATAGGGAACGGGAAGGAGACCAAACCTCATGTTAAAAAAAAAAAATGGAAGAAAAGCAAAACGCTTCATTAGAAAAACAGTTAGAAAAAAAATAGGACTGGAATCGACACATTGATTTTTTTTTTCGCAATTCTTTTGAACCGTATGCATCCAAAGGTGCACGTACGGTTTCACAGGGATGCAATTTTGCCCTAATCAACCGACTTCATCGAGAAAGATTACTCTTTTTAGGCCAAGAGGTTGATAGCGAGATCTCTAATCAACTTGTTGGTCTCATGGTATATCTCAGCATAGAAGATGCTACTAGGGATCTTTATTTGTTTATAAACTCTCCAGGCGGATGGGTAATACCAGGAATAGCCATTTATGACACTATGCAATTTGTGTCACCCGATGTACATACAATATGCATGGGATTAGCCGCTTCAATGGGATCTTTCATTTTGGTCGGAGGAGAAATTACCAAACGTCTAGCATTCCCTCACGCTTGGCGCCAATGAGTTTTTTTAGAAAAAAAAAAAGAAGACTATGCCTTCGCTCTATCGAATATGAATCAAAAAGAATAAGTAATAATAGCATGGCACTTCGAGTTCGATATGAGCAAACCATTATTGTTTTTTCCTAACATGAGATTTTATATCGAGATAGTAGTATGAGGTTATTACCAATTTGATCTTATGTGTCAAGAGTTAATTTCAGCGTCACAAACCATTTTTCTTCCACACCAGAAGTCTCTTTATTATCTTTATGTTATAAGAGAAAGAGAAAAAAAAATGGAAAAAATCATTTTATCCTTCTTGGATTTGGATCGTATCAAAAATAAACTTTGGGATTGCTAAACCACAGACAAGATAAATATAAATATATATATAAAGCAACAGAACCATCATAGTATTTTTCTTTACTAATACGAAAGGAAGGGTGGTAAATGGATCATCTAAACATTTGGATCGGATGAGTTATATTTCTTCTTTTCGATCGAAGAAATTCTATTGAAAAAGGAAGAAAATTCCATTGCAGAGCCGTATGCAATGTACAAAAGATGCCCGTACGGTTGTTTAATTTCTTCTCGTTATTCCCCCTTACTTTCATAAAATCGTGCGAGATATGCATAGAAGAACCGTTCATGATGTTATATCAATATCATCAGGGTTATGATTCACCAACCTGCTAGTTCTTTTTATGAGGCACAAGCAGGGGAATTTATCCTGGAAGCAGAAGAACTGTTGAAGCTTCGCGAAACCCTCACAAAAGTTTATGTACAAAGAACGGGCAACCCTTTATGGGTTATATCCGAAGACATGGAAAGGGATGTTTTTATGTCAGCAACAGAAGCCCAAGATCATGGCATAGTTGATCTTGTAGCGGTCGAAAATGAGAATACTGGGGATTTTTTATAAATATAGAATTCCATTTCAAAATTAGAATTTTCCGTGATTTGATAGTGAATAGAAATCATTCATAATCATCAACCATCAGGTTAAGATCGATCTAAGCCAACCCACTCTATTCTATCTAGAATGAGATTATATAGACACGACATGCCAACCATTAAACAACTTATTAGAAACGCAAGACAGCCAATAAGAAATCTCACGAAATCCCCCGCTCTTCGAGGATGTCCTCAGCGTCGAGGAACATGTACTAGGGTGTATGTGCGACTCGTTCAGTTCATATCATGAGTTTTAAGAAATGAAAAAAAAAATTTCCAGTATCAATGACCACTACCAATGAATAGGATAGATAGAGTGAAAGACCGCCATTTAATTTACTATCTAAATGACTATCTAAAAATGAGGATTTATCATCTACCTATTATGTAATGTAATTTATGGTTTCTATTGGTGCAAATCCAATCACTCCGTTTTAGATGAGAAGCAATGCTCCATTGGTAGCAAATAGTTATCCATTAAGCGGAGGAAATAGTCTTATAAGAAGCAAAAAGGTTATGCTCCTATTCTTTAAAAAAAAAAAACGGACTAACAGGGTCAGCTACCTAGCCAACTTTCAGAATTAAATGCCGTCACTGTATGGATAGCTTTTTTTTTTTTTGAAAAGGACTATTACTTTCTAATTATAATTAGAATTGAAAAAAAAAATTATAATTGAAAAGGGGATGGGGTAGAGCCAAAGAGTGTGAACTATACAAGTTCACAATCAAATTCGATGAAATGAAAGAAGAGGCTCCGGTGTATAGAGAGGACCTCACCGTTTCAAAAGTTACCATAGAAACGAGTAAACCCACTATTTAGTAGCAGTCGAATTTATTATTTCCAGTCGAGATACCTGGAAGGAAAAAATTGTGGTCGGGAAGGTCATAGTAGCAAAAGCCATTGGAATTTATATTTTATATATCGGAAGAATCCGTTTTGTTATTAATCGACCGGAGGAAAAGGATGACTGAAAGAAGAGAAATCCATTAGTTATTCAAGAAAGTTTCATTTGATTTAATGACCAGAGTTAAACGGGGATATACAGCTCGAAGACGTCGAAAAAAAATTTGTTTATTTGCATCAACCTTTATAGGTGCTCATTCAAGACTTACTCGAACGAGTACTCAACAAAGAATGAGAGCTTTGGTTTCCTCTCATCGAGATAGGACCAGGAAAAAGAGAGATTTTCGTCGTTTGTGGATCACTCGGATAAATGCAGTAACTCGTGAGGGTAGGGTATCCTATAGTTATAGTATATTCATACACAATCTGTACAAGAAACAATTGCTTCTGAATCGTAAAATACTTGCGCAAATAGTCCTATCAAATAAGATTTGTTTTGATATGATTTCCAATAAAATTATCAATCAATCAAATACAAATAAAGGAATTAAAGAATATTAATAGAATATACTAGACAGGAAACAAGAATGATTGAAACAGAATTTCCCGGAGTCCATTCTCCGGGAAAATAGAAGAAAAATAAATTAAGATTTTAGTAGTAGGAATAAACGAGTATCTTTCAATAAAAAACATATTTATTACCCATTTTTCCTTTTTTATAACACAAGAATCAACTCTAGATTCTAAGTTTTTCGAGCAAAACATTAATCTGAGCTTGAGTTCCGATTGGAATTTTGAGGAGTATGTCTATTTATTTTTGGTTCTACGACCAGTAATGGACTCCCCTCTCTCCAATTGTTTCTCATTATTACGAAAAGGTAACGAAGATAAAATACGAGCTTGTTTTATAGCAATAGTAATTAATCGTTGTTGTTTCAAGGTCAACCTATTCATCCGTCTAGATAAGATTTTTCCTTGTTCACTAATAAATCGACTAATTAAACTCATGTTTCTATAATCGATTCGATCCCCCGATCCAATTGGGGGTAAACGCCTACGAAAAGATCGCTTGTATTTACGAAAAGGTTGTTTGGATTTATCCATGGTTTGCTTATTCCTTGTTTGTTTATTCCTTGATATATCTTATATATATATATATATATTATAAATATAAATATTTATATAAATTGTATATAAAATTAGAAAATATAATAAAAAAAAAAATAGAATTGTATTTTTTTTTTTTTATTCATTTAAGATACGACCAAAATAGGATTTGTTTGTATTATCTATGTGAAGATGTAAAGTTCTTACTCTTCCCGCTCCTTGGAAAAATAACACATGCATTCTGTTCCATCTATTTCTTTATTTCCCCATGAATCGTATATTTTTTACAATAGCGACAAAATTTTATCAATTCTAATCGATTCGGTGTATTGTGTCGATTCTTTTGAGTAATATATCTAGAAATGCCCGGCGATCCTTTATTGACACCCTTTCGAACACAACTGTTACATTCCAAAATAACTATAATTCTGATATCTTTACCCTTGGCCATGAACCTCCTTTTCATTTTGGATCGACTTCACTTCTGAACTCTCCTCATTCTTTTTTTATCCGAACCAAAAACAAAAGAAAATAAAAAAAAAAAAATATATAAAATATATATAAAATATATTTACTATATATTTACTAATTAAAAAAATATATAATTTAATTAGAGATGGAATCTATAAATATTTTTTTTTTATTAGAATTCGAATGACTTCGAAGTACTATAAATCTAATTAGTATGAATAACTATAACAATAAAAAAAGAGAGTCATATTCATTAATATAAGAATGAAGAATATTAAGAATATAGTAATAATTAAGTAATACAATTTTTTCTAACTAGGAATTATTCCTATCCTAATCTCAGTATTTCATTTAAGTATCTTCTTTCTATGTTATATGTTATAATTTCGTGGAACCACCCCTAGACTGTATTGTATCCACATTTCCATTTCTTTTCTCCCAAATTATATCGGGGATTCACTGTATTTTGACTGAGGTTCAATACACTTTTGCTTTCCTATCCTAAAGAAAAGGGGAGCGAAATTGAAGCCATGTTACGTAGAATGGTATCTCAAATCTTCTTCATTTCTTCACATATCAATACAAGAATTCAATCAGAATTAAAAAAAAGGGAATGACAAGGCATCTGGAAATAAACGATTAATTTCTATCAATAGACCCGCTAAAGACCCAAACCATAGAGTGGTTAGCACAGGTGCCGTGGAGAGATATGTTTTTATATCTCGCATTGAAAATCCTCCTTCTTCTTTGATATTTTATTTATTATATATATTATTATTATTTATTTTTATTTTATTTATTATATTTTATAATATTATATTTTTATATTTATAATTATATAATTATATTTATTAATTTATATTAATTATTTTAATTTATATTAATTATTATTTAATTATTTATCATTATTATATTATATAATAATATATAATGATAATGTTATATTAGCTATATTAAGTTAATTAAGTAAGTTAATTAAATTATAATTTAATGTATTTTTATATTTTTTATATTTTAAATTATATTAAACATATAATTATATGAAACTAAAAAAAAAAAAAAGAAGAATGACAAGAACATTCTACCTAATTATAATATATATTAGTTAGATATATATTAGTTAGATATATATTAGATATTAGGTAGATAGATAGAGGAAAAATAGGTTAAAAAAGAGGGATGTGGAAAACAAGACATGGATTTTGTACAATGACACTGTACAACAATTTTTAAAAGGGATGTAGCGCAGCTTGGTAGCGCGTTTGTTTTGGGTACAAAATGTCGCGGGTTCAAATCCTGTCATCCCTACCTACTCTTTCTCCTATGGACAGTTACAAGAGATTTATTGAGTAAGATCGGGTAAAATTGGACATAATTTTTGCATACTATATGTACACAAGACCCCTCCGAGGGTAAAAAAATATTTTCTTTACAATCGAATCTAATCTTATGGGATGGGATATAAGAAAGCGCTCTTAGTTCAGTTCGGTAGAACGTGGGTCTCCAAAACCCGATGCCGTAGGTTCAAATCCTACAGAGCGTGATTCCGTTTATGTTATGTCGAATTAC